CGGTTACATTTTTCATATGTTCTCCTCTTATAGATAGGACTAACAAAGAACAGAGTTCTTTTTGTATCACTTCGCTCGCCCTTTTTTTTAAGTTTCCAATTTAAGATACTTAATTAGGTTAGGTCCTAGGTCTCATGTCAATTGCAAAAAATTTCCTTTGTTGAAAGACTTCCTAAAATCAAAGTCAAAAAGCCTTCCATGGTAGACGGGAAGGAAGAAAGCGAGCGAATCCACTAATTCCTCATCCTCAAATAAGTCCTTCCCGAGGTATTGTCTCAACAAATACATAATTGTTGGAGTAAAGAATTGATGTAATTCGCAGAAGCAAATGGCAACGAATTAATAAAATACGAAAAAAGTATGGAACGTACTTTTGTATTTACATTTGAATTCTAGGATGAAATTAAACAAAAGGATTCGCAAATAAAAGTGCTAATGCCACGACCAGCCCATAAATTGTTAAAGCTTCCATAAAAGCTAGACTAAGCAATAAAGTACCTCGTATTTTACCTTCTGCTTCCGGTTGTCTTGCAATACCTTCTACAGCTTGGCCTGCAGCAGTACCTTGACCAACTCCAGGTCCAATAGAAGCAAGCCCTACGGCCAATCCAGCAGCAATAACGGAAGCGGCAGAAATCAGTGGATTCATGATAAGTTCCTCATACAAAAAAAAATAGTTAATGATACGAGCAACCAATAAATTTGTACTTAATTTGATTACTAAAATCTATCGAGTCGAAGTAACTAAAAACTTCGAATTAAAATAAGAAATAATATATATAGGGAGAACCTCTATAAAACTAGTATATATCACATATACATTTGTTTCTTTCATAACGTAAACCCCGTATTTTATATTGAATCGGATTCTAGAACCATTCTTCAAGGGGTCTGGCTGGACTTATAGACATTACATATATCTACCATGACCCATCTTTTTTTTTTTTTTTTTCACAATTTCGTCGTCTATCTTTCCTCCTACAACCCTAGTCGTATATATATATACATACATATTTGTATCTATTATGTTCCCCAACCAAGAACCGAGTCGATTATCTTGAACCATCCATTTCCTGAATTGGGATAAGCTTAAAAAAACTATTTTGAAAGGTAATCAATGATGACCCTCCATGGATTCCCCTATATAAGCCGCGGCTAAAGTTGCAAAAATAAGAGCTTGAATACCACTTGTAAATAATCCAAGAAACATAACAGGTATAGGAACTACTGAAGGTACTAAAGAAACAAGAACAACAACTACTAATTCATCGGCCAATATATTCCCGAAAAGTCGAAAACTAAGAGATAAGGGTTTTGTGAAATCTTCTAGGATGTTAATTGGTAACAGTATGGGGGTTGGTTGAATGTATTTCCCGAAATAACCCAATCCTTTTTTGGTAAGACCCGCATAAAAATATGCCACTGACGTGGGTAAAGCTAAAGCAACAGTAGTGTTTATATCATTCGTGGGGGCGGCTAACTCCCCATGAGGTAACTGTATGACTTTCCAAGGTAAAAGGGCACCTGACCAGTTAGAAACAAAAATAAATAGGAACATAGTTCCAATAAAGGGAACCCAAGGACCATATTCTTCTCCAATCTGAGTTTTGCTCAAGTCTCGAATAAATTCAAGGACATATTCGAAGAAATTCTGACCATCAGTCGGAATGGTTTGTGGATTCCGAACAGCTATGATGACTGAACCTAATAAAATAGCAATTACGACCCAAGAAGTGATAAGTACTTGGGCATGAATTTGTAAACCTCCTATTTGCCAATATAAATGTTGGCCTACTTCTACACCTGATATATCATATAATCCTTTGAGCGTTTTAATGGAACATGGTATAACATTCATATTGTCCTCGGACAGAAATCGAACTTTAAAAAAGGAATTATTTTGATTCAACCATCTCTTTCTCAACTCATCTACTTAAATAATTAATCATATATTTAGGATATCGAGAAATCACATAAATAAGATAAATATCCCTATTTTCTCTTTTTTATCCAAGACAAGAATAGTAACCGATTCAATAAATCTAGGAAATTCCCAACTAATCTTATTATTCTTAATCATAACATAATCATAATCAACAACTTCTTATATAGCTAGAACGACCCTTACAAATTGCAGATACTAATTTGTTAAGAATAAATCGGATTGAAGCTATAGCGTCATCGTTGGCTGGAATCGAAAGATCTGCGAAATCTGGGTCACAATTTGTATCGATTAAACAAATCGTCGGAATACCCAAAATGGCACATTCTCGAAGAGCCGTATATTCTTCTTGCTGATCGACGATAATTACAATATCGGGCAACCCCGTCATATATTTAATCCCACCCAGATATGTTTGCAAAGTGGATAATTTTCTCTTCAACATGGAAGCATCTCTTTTGGGAAGACCGTTGAGTTTCCCCATCTTTTGTTCTGCTCTTAAGTCCCTAAACTTATGTAATCTCGTTTCTGTAGTAGACCAATTTGTTGACATACCCCCAAGCCATTTTTTATTAACATAATGACATCGAGCCCTTATTGCAGCTGATGCTACTGAATCCGCTGCTTTATTTTTGGTACCGACGATTAAGAAATTTTTTCCCCCACTTGCTGCATCAAAAACTAAATCACAGGCTTCTGATAAAAAACGAGCAGTTATAGTAAGATTTGTAATATGAATACCCTTGCGCTTTGCAGAGATGTAAGGGGCCATTCTAGGATTCCATTTCTTAGTACCATGACCAAAATGAACTCCTGCTTCCATCATCTCTTCCAAATTTATGTTCCAATATCTTCTTGTCATTTTTCCCACACTTTCTCTTTTTTTTTGAACAAAATTGTTCCGACGGAACCTTCTACCGGAATTGACCGTTGATACATAGCCACAACATTCATTTTTTTTTATTATTTATTAGCAAATCAATAACTAGAAAGTAAAAGGAATGAATATCCCATTAGGAATTATGAAATCGCGTAAATGATTTTTCTGGTGTCTCATGGAAATTGTTTGGGACGCAAGAACAAAAAAATTCTCTATAGTGTAACAAAATATCTCTCGTTTCCAACTCGAATAGATTTTTCTTTTTGATTTCCAAATGAATGTTCTTGTCTTGCCTTGAACGATACACTAATTTTTTGAATCCGGTACCGACAGGGATAATTCCCCCCAGAACAACATTTTCTTTTAGGCCCTTCAACCAATCAATACGACCTCGTAGAGCAGCTTTTGCTAAAACTCTAGCAGTTTCTTGAAAACTTGCTTCGGATATGAAACTTTGAGTATTCAGGGATGCCTTCGTTATTCCCAACAAGATTGCCCGATAACAGATCGCTTGGTCTAAAGCACGTCCTGCTCGTTCCGCTCGCAACAATACGATTAATTCTCCAGGTAAAAAAACATTAGACATTCCGTCTTCTGAAACCAACACTTTTGATGTTACTTGACGTACAATAATCTCTATATGTCTATTATGGATCTGTACCCCCTGGGATCGATAAACTTTTTGGATCTTATTAACCAAAGAGATACGACTTTGGGCTATGGTTAGCTCAGCTCCAATCAAGAATCCCCAGGGAATTCCAAGAATTCTTGGTATATGTTCGTTCCAACTTTCAACTCTCCTTTCAAGGTTCATCGATATTGAACCAATCGAACGCACTTCTAAGATTTGTTCCACTTTTGGAAGACCCTGTGTTATGTCACCAGATCGGGATTTTTCATAGATAAATGTAACTAATGTATTTCCTTCATAAAGGGTTTCTCCATAATGTCCATGAACAGTTGCTCCTGGAGTGGCCAAATAGGGCTTCGCTGCTCTTATAACTAAAGAGTCAACATGAACAATTAAAATTTGACCAGATTTTTTTATGTGTGGTCCATATTTAAATAGACATACATTTTCACAAAGAAATTGTCCAAGACTAATTATTGTGGATGTCTCTTCCCAATAATTGTGTTGGAGAAAGCACCAATTTAAATGGAATGGATTCAAAATGATGTTACTGCATGAATCGGGATTATAATTAGAAATCTTTTTATTTTCATCTATTAAAGCATAATGAAATACTTGAAGTACTTGGAAAGTCTGTTTCAAATTGTCAAGTATCAAATATTTATTGAACAAGATCTGATTATAAGTTATTAAATGGAAAGATGAATAAAAATTCACTATTTTAGGTACAATAGTACCTAAGGGACCCAACAAATCCCTAATTGGGGTTATGGGGTCCGACTCTTTTGTCACATTGGTATATTTCGAACGGTTGAATAGACTAACTGGAGAACAATTGAATGATGACAAAATTATCAAAGACTGACATTCCTTATTTTGATTCAACAACGTACCGAGAGTTCCTTGATGTTGGGTAAATGATTGAATCTTCGCCTTGGAAAAAAAAGGATTGATATCGGTACGATCTAATCGATTATCATGAATTAATCCCGAACCCGCTGTATCATACCTTTTTCCGGTATACGAAGTAGTAGATTTGACTAACTCAATTCTTATGAAATCGCGAATCAAATCATTTGCCCTTACCTCAACAAAGGAAGCATGAACCTCTTCTATAGAACCTTTTTTTTCTTGGTCCCAATTCAATACTAAACAAGTCCGAACTAATTGAATATTTGTGTGATAAATTCCTCGAATGGACTTTCCATTTCCATAAAGGATATAATTGACAACTTTAAGTTGGACATTATCTTTTTCCTGCAATAGATCCCGAGGGAAAAGTTTTTCTAAATTGATCCCATCAGCCATTTCATATGTGACTACGGGCCGAACCGAAACAAAATATTTTTTTTTTGTAGGTGTGATCCGTTGAACATAGATCCCATTTTTGGATTTTTTTGATTCCTTAGAATTTTTTTTTTCCGTTTCCGGTGGTATCAAAATGCCGCTGTGCCTGGATATCTTATCTGTATCTCCAGGAAAATAAATACCTCCAGAAAAAATTTTCAGTTCAATACTTTTTTTTTTTCTCTCCACTCGGACTAATC